ACACGCATTATTTTAATAATGTAAATAAGTACATTTTTCGTCCCAATTAAGCTTCTAGAGGTTGTCCTGTTTCCGGGGGGTTTTCAGGAGTGTTAGGTATCTCAGGAGTTTAAGGGGGTAGGGGGGTTTAACGCGAAGAAACCAGGGGCGATTATAGGGAAGTTTCGATTAATAAATCACTCTTTATGCTCTTGAGATATAAGTATGTTGTTCTTTTGTAATATCTATCCAACACTCACAATATATATTTGAGGGGCGAGCTAAATGTTCATACCTTGTCTGTTAATACCGTGTGCGCTCTGTAATGTCAAGTGAAAGGAAAAAAAAAAAGAGAACCCCTGGCTCGCTGGAGAGAACGCCCGGCATGCTGGGTCATCTCGGGGATGGACCCCAACATTAACTTATGCAAGCGTCGATGAAAGTGGGAGGAATAATATCAATCAATGGCCCTGAAATAGGAACCAAATGCCAGGAATAGTGCACTCTGTGAAACCCCCACGAATACTTGTCCCTCACCTTCAATAACCGTTGGCATTAAGAAATCAACTGATGGTCGGTTCTTACTACATCGTATACTGATATTTGACGGGTTGTGGAGAAACGTATAACTTAACTAATGAGTGATTTAGTTCGGTCTTAAATCTCGCCTATCCTTGAATTAGTTAAATGTTATATAAAACTCTACATGCTTTATGTTTATCTTCGTATTATGTTGATATATGAATGTGGAACACCGAGATGTGTTGATATTACATATACATCCTTACATGCTATTGATTTGGTTCATATAAATTCGTGGTGATTATACATATATGTATATTACATAGCACATATACTGAAATCAGTACATACGCCAAGGAATAGTTTAATTTAGAATCCTAGCTTTGGGAGTTAGGGGTAGGAGTTAGAATCTCCTTTCTTTGAGCGGTAGGGAGGATTTTAACCTCCGGCGTCCGGTTTACAAGACCGGCGCTCTGGCGCTGAGCTACTACTGCAAGTTCATCGTAAAGTTTTGTTTTCTATTCAGCCTGCTAGTGGGAATAAAGCTAAGAAAAGAAAGAAGTATAGGAGAGATGCAATCTGACCAATGATAATAAAGGGGTGTTCGACGGGTATGCCTCCGATTCATGTGAGAATGGCGACGTTTGCGATGAGGGTTCAAAATAGGAATTGGGTCACGGGGCGAAAGGTCAGGCCTCGCTGTTTTGATGTGTGGAGGATGGGCACCACTATGAGCACGAGGATAGATGCTAGAAGGGCTAGAACGCCTCCAAGTTTGTTGGGGATGGAGCGAAGGATGGCGTAGGCAAACAAGAAGTACCATTCAGGCTTGATGTGGGGAGGGGTTACCAGCGGGTTAGCAGGGGTAAAATTGTCTGGGTCTCCTAAGAGGTTGGGGGAGAACAGTGCTAGGGCTGTGAGGGCAACTAAGAGTGCTGCAAACCCTAGGAGGTCTTTGTAAGAAAAGTAAGGGTGAAAAGAGATTTTGTCTGCATCTGAGTTTAAGCCAAGGGGGTTGTTTGAGCCAGTTTCGTGTAGAAAGAGCAGATGGATGAGGGTTGCACCTGCAATTACGAAGGGGAAGAGGAAGTGGAAGGCAAAGAACCGTGTGAGTGTGGCGTTGTCTACTGAGAATCCTCCTCAAATTCATTGGACTAGGGCGTTGCCGATGTAAGGAACTGCAGAGAGAAGGTTTGTGATGACAGTGGCCCCTCAGAACGATATTTGTCCTCAGGGGAGGACGTACCCTACGAAAGCGGTTATTATCACAAGGAGTAGGAGGACGACTCCAATATTTCAAGTCTCTTTATATAGGTAGGAGCCGTAATAAAGGCCCCGTCCGATGTGCATATAGATGCAAATGAAGAAGAAAGAGGCACCGTTGGCGTGGAGGTTACGGATAAGTCACCCGTAGTTAACATCCCGGCAGATATGGCCGACTGATGAGAAGGCTGTTGCGATGTCAGAGGTGTAGTGTATGGCGAGGAAGAGCCCGGTTAGGATTTGGATAATTAAACAAAGACCCAGGAGGGAACCAAAGTTTCATCATACCGAAATATTTGAGGGGGTTGGAAGGTCAATTAGTGCATTGTTTGCGATTTTTAGTAGGGGATGGGTTTTCCGTAGGCTGGCCATTAAGGTTCTTGTAGTTGAATAACAACGGTGGTTTTTCAAGCCATTAGTCCTGGTTAAACTCCTGGCAGGAATTATGACCTATATTATGTCTTTGTTCTTATTGGGGTTGGTATTAGGTTTAGTAGCAGTGGCTTCTAATCCTTCCCCTTACTTTGCTGCTTTAGGGTTGGTGGTTGTAGCAGGGATGGGGTGTGGGGTTCTAGTTGGACATGGTGGTCCTTTTTTATCTTTAGTTTTATTTTTAATTTATCTTGGAGGGATGTTAGTAGTGTTTGCGTATTCAGCAGCTTTGGCTGCTGAACCCTTTCCAGAAAGTTGAGGAAGTCGTCCTGTTTTATTATATATAGGAATATATGTAGTAGGGGTGGTGGTGGTTTCAAGTGCTGTATGAGGTGGGTGACATGAAGCGTCTTGGGTGCCAGCGGATGAGCTGGGGGATTTTTCTGTGTTTCGAGGGGATATTGGTGGGGTGGCTCTTATGTATTCGTCAGGAGGAGGTATACTTGTGTTAAGTGCTTGGGTGCTTTTGCTTACGTTGTTTGTGGTGTTGGAGTTAACCCGGGGTTTAAGTCGTGGGACTGTTCGGGCTGTTTAGTATGTGGTAATAAGGATGGTTAGGGTTAGGGTAAGGAGAAATAAGGCGAGGTAAGTTTTAATAAGGCCTTGTTGGGTGTTGCTAGTTGTGGTGATTAGAGGGAGGCTGGCGTTGGCAATGGCTTTTGGGCCTGTTTTTTCAAGTCATGTTTGATCCACTATTTGGCTAGCAATAGTTTGTCCTAAAATTAGGTTAACTTTAGGGGTGAGGCGATGTACAACTGTTGGGAAAAAGCCCAGCATATTAGAGAAGTGATGCGTGGCCAAGTTTGGGGTGGTTTGATATTGTTTGCTTGTGAGAGATGCTAGTTCTAGGGCTATAATAAGACCTGTAATTGTAATAAGGAGGGCGGCTAGTTTAAGCAGGGAAGGTATCGTTATAATTGGGGTTTTTAAGGGGGTGATGTTTGATGTAATGAGGAGCCCGGCAATAATGCTTCCTCAGGCTAAACGTTTAATAGGGTTAATAACGGAGGGGTTGTTTTCATTAATAGGGGAGAGGGAGTTAAATCGTGGGTGGCCCATTGAAACGAAGTATACTACGCGTAGGCTGTAGATAGCAGTGAAGGAGGTGGCCAGGAGGGTGAGAGTGAGGGCTCAGGCGTTTAGGTGGGATGTGTTTAGGGCTTCAATGATGGCATCTTTTGAGAAGAACCCAGCTAAGAAGGGGGTGCCGGTAAGGGCTAGGCTTCCAATCGTTAAACAAGAGGAGGTAAAAGGAGTGAGGTGGTGTATGCCTCCTATTTTACGAATGTCTTGTTCGTCGTTCAGGCTGTGGATAATAGAGCCTGAACAGAGGAAAAGTATTGCTTTAAAGAAAGCGTGGGTGCAGATATGTAGGAAAGCGAGTTGGGGTTGATTAAGTCCGATAGTAACCATTATTAGTCCTAGTTGGCTAGAGGTGGAGAAGGCAACAATTTTTTTAATGTCGTTTTGAGTGAGTGCGCAGGTGGCTGTAAAAAGGGTTGTTAGGGCCCCTAAACATAGGCAGGTGGTTAAAGCAGTTTGGTTGTTTTCTAGTAAAGGGCTCATGCGTACTAGCAGAAAAATGCCGGCGACAACCATGGTGCTGGAGTGTAGTAGGGCAGACACCGGCGTAGGACCCTCCATGGCAGAGGGGAGCCAAGGATGGAGACCAAATTGGGCGGACTTGCCGGTGGCGGCGAGGATTAGGCCTAAAAGGGGGAATGTAAGATCGAAGTTTTTAGAGGTGATGAAAACTTGTTGTATTTCTCAGGAGTTAAGGTTTATGGCTATTCAGGCTATGGCAAAAATTAGTCCAATGTCTCCCACGCGGTTGTATACTACAGCTTGAAGGGCAGCGGTGTTAGCGTCGGCTCGGCCGTATCATCAGCCAATGAGAAGAAAAGATATGATACCAACCCCTTCTCATCCTACAAACAGTTGAAATATGTTGTTTGCTGTGACAAGGATGATTATGGAGATGAGGAAAATCAGAAGGTATTTAAAAAAGCGGTTTACGTTGGGATCTGCTTGCATGTATCAAGATGCAAACTCTAGAATAGACCAGGTGACATAGAGGGCAATGGGGGTAAAGATGATAGAGTAGTGGTCAAATTTAAAGCTAATATTGATGTCAAAACAGGTGGTATTTATTCAAGTTCAAGAGGTTACGATTGTTTCGGCACCCTCGTTGAAAAAGAGGAAGAGGGGTAGAAGGCTAATGAAAAATCCGAGCTTTACTGCTGCTTTAACATGGGATGTAGTTCAGTTGGGGGTCTTGGTTTGAGGGGTTAATGTTGAAAGTACGGGGTAGGCTAATAGTGTAAAAATAATAATTAGACTTGAAGTTATTATTAGTGAAGTAGGATGCATAGCTGCTACTTGGATTTGCACCAAGAGTTTTTGGTTCCTAAGACCAATGGATGAGCTGTTATCCTTTAGGAGCATTTCGAGTGAGCCCTGGGGTCCAACCAAGGTTGCGGAGATTAGCAGTCTTCGTTGCTGGCGAGCCTCTCTCGGTGGATAAGGGGATTTTAACCCTTGTCTTTAGAATCACAATCTAATGTTTTGGTTAAACTATATCTACATGAGGCTCATCCTCAAATTAGCTCAGGTTTTAGGATAAGTAAAAGTAGGGGGAGGAGGTGTAAGGCCAAGAGCAGGTGTTCTCGTGTGTGGGAGGGGTCTAGGGCAATGATGTGAGCTGGAAGAGGCCCCCGCTGTGATATGAGGAACATATAGAGGGAGTAGCTCGCTGTGATTAGTGTACCGGTCCCGGTTAAGATGATAGTCCATCAAGATCAGTTGAAGAGAGAAGTAATAATCATTAGTTCACCCATTAGATTGGGGAGGGGAGGGAGAGCTAAGTTTGCTAGGCTAGCAATGAACCATCAGGCTGTTATAAGAGGCAGGACCATCTGAAGGCCTCGGGCTAGCAGTATTGTTCGGCTATGTGTTCGTTCATAGCTTGTATTAGCAAGACAGAAGAGTGCGGAGGATGCTAGTCCGTGGGCAATCATGAGGATAAGGGCCCCTGAGAATCCTCAAGGGGTTTGAATTAGGATGCCTCCTACAACCAAGCCCATGTGGCTAACAGAGGAGTAGGCAATAAGGGACTTTAAGTCTGTTTGACGAAGACAGATTGATCCGGTTATGATAACACCCCATAAAGCGAGCGCGATAAAAGGGTAGCTGAGTTCCTTAGTGAGAGGTTCAAGTATTACCACCATTCGTATTATTCCGTATCCTCCGAGTTTCAGGAGCACAGCAGCCAGAATTATTGAGCCTGCAATGGGGGCTTCAACATGTGCTTTTGGTAATCAAAGATGTACACCATAGAGTGGTATTTTTACAAGAAATGCAAGAAGGCAGCCGGTTCATCATAGCTTGTGAGCATAAGAGGAAAGTTCGATTGGGTTGGAGTATTGGATTGTTAGAAGCGAGAGGGTGCCAGTGCTGTTTTGTAGGAGGAGGAGTGCAACAAGAAGTGGGAGGGATCCGGCAAGGGTATAAAAGAGAAAGTAAATGCCTGCATTTAGTCGTTCGGTTTGGTTTCCTCAGCGGGTAATTAGGATGAGGGTTGGGATGAGGGTGGCTTCAAACATTACATAAAATATAATGATCTCGGTGGCCCCGAAAGCTAGGATGAGAAAGATTTGAAGGGATGTTAAAAGAGTGAGGTAGGTTCGTTGTCGGTTAAGAGGTTCAGATGCTGTGTGGTTCTGGCTTGCTAAAATTATGAGGGGAAGCATTCAGCAAGTAAGGACTAGAAGTGGGGTGGAGAGAGAGTCTGTAGCTATGTAGAAGTTGAGGCTAGATCAGCCGGTTTCTGCCGTATTTAATAGCCAGAAGAAGCTGGTTAAAGCAATTAGTAGGCTGTGCATAAGTGTGGTAGGTCAAAGTCATTTGTGAGGAGTTATTCAAGTGGTGGGGACAAGCATCAGGGTGGGGATTAAAACTTTTAGCATTGGAGGAGGTTTAGGCTTTGAAGACGGTCGGTGCCATGAGTGCGGGCAGTGGCTACCAGTAGGGCTAGCCCCGCGCTTGCTTCACAAGCTGAAAATGCTAGTAGGAGCATTGGGGCTGTGGAGAAGTTTGTGGTCCCTAGTTGTAAGGCTCAAAGAGAGAGGGCAATAAATAAAGAGAGTATTATACCTTCTAAGCATAGAAGGGCTGAGAGCAGGTGGGTTCGATGGAAGGCTAAGCCAGTAAGGCCTAATAGGAAAGCTGATGAGAAGGCAAAGTGAACAGGGGTCATTAGGCAATTATGGACTTTAACCATAAGTTTTTGAGCCGAAATCAAAGGTTTTTCTTAAACTAACTGCCTATTCGGCTCATTCCAAGCCGCCTTGGAGTCATTCGTAAATTAGGCCTAGGGTGAGGAGCATAAGAACGGTTGTGGCCCATAGAAATGTAATTAAAGGTGTTGTTAATTGATCTCCTCAGGGTAGTGGGAGAAGGAGAGCAATTTCCAGGTCGAAGAGCAAAAATAGGATAGCAATTAAAAAGAATCGGAGGGAGAAAGGCAGACGAGCGGAGCCTACGGGGTCAAAGCCGCACTCATATGGAGAGAGTTTTTCGTGGTCAGGGGTCATTTGAGGGAGCCAGAAGGAGATAAGGGCTAGAACAATCGAAAGAAGGGTAGTAATAGTAATTACAGTTGTAACCAGGTTCATTATCTTTCCTTGGGTTTTAACCAAGATCAGGTGATTGGAAGTCACTTATATTGACATTTAGTACTAGAAAGATTAAGATCCTCATCAGTAGATTGAGATATAGAGGAATAGTCATACAACATCTACGAAATGTCAATATCAGGCGGCTGCCTCAAACCCGAAGTGGTGCTCAGATGTGAAGTGGTGTATAATCTGTCGGATTAAGCAGACGGCTAAAAATGTGGAGCCAATGATTACGTGAAGTCCGTGGAATCCGGTGGCCACAAAGAAGGTGGAACCATATACGCCATCTGCGATTGTAAAGGGGGCTTCGTAGTACTCTAAGCCTTGTAGGAATGTAAAGTAAAATCCAAGGAGAATTGTTAATGCAAGGGATTGGACTGCTTGTTTTCGTTCACCTTCTATGATGCTATGGTGAGTTCATGTGACTGTAACTCCGGAGGCAAGAAGAACAGCTGTATTAAGGAGAGGTACTTCAAAGGGGTCGAGGGTTGTAATGCCCGTAGGAGGTCAGCAGCCCCCTAGCTCGGGGGTGGGTGTGAGGCTTGCATGGTAGAAGGCTCAAAAGAAGCCTAAGAAGAAGAATACTTCTGAGGTAATAAAAAGGATCATGCCGTAACGGAGTCCTTTTTGGACAGGAGGTGTATGGTGGCCTTGGAAGGTGCCTTCTCGTACGATATCTCGTCATCATTGGAATATGGTAAGGAGAAGAAGGGCTGTTCCAAGGGTTATAAGGGTTGTAGATTGGAAGTGGAATCAGGTTGCTAAGCCTGATGTTATCAGTAGGGCAGCAATTGCACCTGTTAGAGGTCAAGGGCTGGGGTCAACTATGTGGTATGCGTGTGCTTGATGGGCCATTAGACGTTTTCTTGAAGGTAAAGGGTTAAAAGAAGAACAAACACGTAGGCTTGGATCATGGCAACAGCAACTTCAAGTAGGGTTAGGAGTACCAGGACTGTGGAGGTTAGGAGGGCTACAGTGGGTATTGAGGATAGAAGGACAAAGGCGGCGGTTGAAATAAGTTGAATTAAAAGATGACCGGCGGTAAGGTTGGCGGTAAGTCGTACACCTAGTGCGAGGGGGCGGATAAATAGACTAATTGTTTCGATAACGATTAGTACAGGAATGAGGGGGCCTGGGGTGCCTTCTGGTAGGAGGTGTCCTAGGGCATGTGTCGGTTGGTTTCGCATTCCAACAATAACTGTGGCTAGTCAAAGGGGTGTTGCAAGTCCTAGATTTAGGGAAAGTTGTGTAGTGGGGGTAAAAGTGTATGGAAGTAGGCCCAACATATTTATGGTGATAAGAAAGATCATAAGAGAGGTTAGGAGGGTTGCTCATTTGTGACCGCCTAGGCTTAGGGGGAGAAGAAGTTGTTGGGTAAAGCGGTTGATGAATCAGCCTTGAAGGGTTAAGAAGCGGCTATTTAGTCATCGAGTTGTGGGGGCGGGGTACATAATTCAAGGTAGGGTAATGGCGAGGGCGATTAGAGGAATTCCTAGGAGTGTGGGGCTTATAAATTGATCGAAGAGGCTTACTGTCATGGTCAGGTTCAGGATTCTGTTTTGGGTTTTTCGGTGCTTTGGAGGGTTGGTTCGTTTGGGAAGGTGTGGGCTATTACTTTTGGGGGAATAATGGTGAGGAAAACTAATCACGAGAAGACTAGGATAGCAAATCAAGGTGTGGGATTGAGCTGAGGCATGTCGCTAGGGGTGGTTGGGAGTCACCAATCTTTAGCTTAAAAGGCTAATGCTGTCCCCTGTTTAGCTTCTTAGCGAGGCGTCTTCAAGTATTCGTGATGATCAGTTTTCAAAATGTTCTAGAGGGACTGCTTCTACTACGATGGGCATAAAGCTGTGGTTGGCCCCGCAGATTTCGGAGCATTGTCCGTAGAAGACCCCGGGGCGGGTTACAATGAAAGCTGTTTGGTTAAGTCGTCCGGGGACTGCGTCCATTTTAATACCAAGGGCTGGGATTGCTCATGAGTGAAGGACGTCATCAGCGGAGACTAGTACTCGAATAGGGGATTCTACTGGGATTACTATACGGTGATCTGCTTCTAAGAGTCGGAATTGGCCGGGGGCTAGGTCTTGAGTGGGGATTATGTAAGCGTCGAACCCAAGGTCTTCGTAGTCTGTGTACTCGTAGCTTCAGTATCATTGATGGCCGATGGCTTTAATTGTGAGAAGGGGGCTGTTGATTTCTTCTATGAGGTAAAGAATGCGTAGGGAGGGAAGAGCGATGAGAGTGAGGATAATTGCTGGGAGAACGGTTCAGATAATTTCAATTTCTTGGGAGTCTAAGATGTATTTGTTGGTTAGTTTTGTGGAGACTAATGCCACAATAATGTAAAGGACTAGAGTGCTGATTAGAAAGACGATTATTAAGGCGTGATCATGAAAATGAAGAAGTTCTTCTATAACAGGTGAAGCTGCATCTTGAAAACCTAATTGAGAGGGATGGGCCATGGGGGGGGGGGGCTAAGACACGCAGGATTTTAACCCACAACTCTGCCTTGACAAGGCGGTATAATGTACCGTTTTACTAGCGTCTTATAAAGAAAGTGACAGAGCGGTTATGTGGTTGGCTTGAAACCAGCATATGGGGGTTCGACTCCTCCCTTTCTCGTTAGTTTGATTGAACTAGAACAAATGCAGGCTCCTCGAATGTGTGGTAAGGGGGAGGGCAACCGTGTAGTCATTCTACGTTGGTTGTTGTAAGTTCTATGGCCAGGACTTCACGTTTGGCAGCGAAAGCTTCTCAGATAATAAATAGGAACATAATTACTGCTACGAGGGAAATCAGTGAGCCAATTGAAGAGAGAGTGTTTCATAGGGTGTAGGCATCTGGGTAGTCTGAGTATCGTCGGGGTATTCCAGCTAAGCCTAGGAAATGTTGTGGGAAGAAGGTGATGTTAACTCCAAGGAATATTACCCCGAAGTGGATTTTTGTTCAGGTGCTGTGAAGGGTGTACCCTGAAAAAAGAGGGAACCAGTGAATGAATCCTGCAACGATAGCAAAGACGGCACCCATAGATAGGACGTAGTGGAAATGAGCTACCACGTAGTAGGTGTCGTGTAGTACAATGTCTAGGGAGGAGTTGGCAAGGATGATGCCGGTTAAACCTCCGACTGTAAAGAGGAAGATGAAACCGAGAGCTCATAAAAGAGGGGCTTCTCATTTGATAGAGCCTCCGTGAAGAGTGGCAAGTCAGCTGAACACTTTAACGCCCGTTGGGATGGCAATAATTATGGTAGCGGATGTAAAGTAGGCACGGGTATCTACATCTATCCCTACTGTAAATATGTGATGAGCTCAGACGATAAAGCCTAGAAGGCCAATAGCCATTATGGCTCACACCATACCCATATGTCCAAAAGGTTCTTTTTTACCAGAATAGTAGGCAACAATGTGTGATACCATACCGAACCCCGGTAGAATAAGAATATAAACTTCGGGGTGACCGAAGAATCAAAAGAGGTGTTGGTAAAGGATTGGGTCTCCTCCTCCGGCGGGGTCAAAGAAGGTGGTGTTAAGGTTTCGGTCTGTTAGGAGCATTGTGATGCCGGCGGCAAGTACGGGGAGGGAAAGAAGCAGTAGGACAGCAGTAATAAGAACAGACCATACGAATAGAGGGGTCTGGTATTGAGAAATAGCAGGGGGTTTCATATTAATGATAGTTGTGATAAAGTTGATTGCTCCAAGAATAGAAGAGATACCTGCTAGGTGAAGGGAGAAGATCGTTAGGTCAACAGAGGCCCCTGCGTGGGCGAGGTTTCCGGCGAGGGGTGGGTAAACTGTTCATCCGGTTCCGGCCCCTGCTTCGACCCCCGAAGAGGCTAGGAGGAGTAAAAAAGATGGGGGAAGAAGTCAAAAGCTCATATTGTTTATTCGAGGAAAGGCCATATCAGGGGCGCCGATCATTAGGGGAATGAGTCAGTTCCCGAAACCCCCGATTATAATTGGTATTACTATAAAGAAAATTATTACGAAAGCATGGGCCGTAACAATTACATTATAAATCTGGTCGTCCCCCAAAAGGGCGCCGGGTTGGCTTAGTTCTGCTCGAATTAGGAGGCTTAAGGCTGTGCCTACTATTCCGGCTCAAGCACCAAATACTAGATATAGGGTGCCAATGTCTTTGTGATTAGTCGAGAAGAATCATCGTGTGATGGCCACAGGTAGGATGGCTGAGTTTTAAGCGGTGGATTGTAGTCCCATAAACAGAGGTTTGAGCCCTCTTCTTACCAAGCCCCAAGGTGTTCAACATATGAGATTGCAAATCTTAAGAGGCAGACTAATACCTGCTGGGGCTTTCCCTCGCCTCTACTCGTACGACAGGCGAGGGAAAGGTAGGTGGATGCCCGCTGGTTTGAGCGTTTAGCTGTTAACTAAGAGTTTGTAGGATCGAGGCCTACCCACCTAGAAAGGCTTTAGCTTAATTAAAGTGTCTGCTTTGCATGCAGGAGATGTGGGATAATACCCTGCAAGTCTTAACAGGGACTGGGGGATTTTCACCCTCACTGGGGGCTTTGAAGGCCCCTGGTCTTCTATTAACCTAAGTCTCTAAAGGGTTAAGAGTGCTGTTGCAGTGGGGGTGAGGGGGAGTAATAGTAAGGTTGCTATGGTTGAAATAGCAAGGGGTATGGTGTTCTGTGATGACGGGAAGCGTCAAGGGGTTGTACCACTTGTGTTGTTGGGGGACATAGTTAGGGTTATGGCGTATGATAGGCGTAGGTAGAAGTACAGGCTAAGAAGGGCAGCGAGTGCGGCAAGGGTGGCGGTAGTGGCGAGGTCTTGTTTGGTCAGCTCTTGTAAAATTAGTCATTTTGGTATAAATCCTGTAAGTGGGGGAAGGCCCCCAAGGGATAAGAGGATAAGGGGAGTCAAAGATGTGAGGGCGGGGGTCTTTGCTCAGGAGGTAGCGAGGGTGTTAATGCTTGTGGAGTTGTTAAGTTTAAATACAAGAAATGTTGAGAATGTTATGACGAGGTATGTAAGTAGAGCTAGGAGGGTTAAAGAAGGGGAGAATTGGACAATCAAAATTATTCACCCAAGGTGTGCAATTGATGAGTAAGCAAGGACTTTGCGTAGTTGTGTTTGATTCAACCCTCCTCAGCCACCTACAAGGGTGGATGTAAGCCCTAATGTAACTAGGAGTGTTGAGTTAGCAGGTTGGATTTGTAAGAGGAGGGTGAAAGGTGCTAACTTTTGTCAAGTAGACAAGATAAGTCCGGTGGTAAGGTCTAGGCCTTGTAGGACTTCGGGCAGTCAGGAGTGTAGGGGGGCGAGGCCTACTTTTAGGGCTAGGGCAAGGGTGATTAGAGTAACAGGGAGGGGATGTGACATCTGTTGGATGTCCCACTGTCCTGTGAGTCAGGCGTTGGTGATACTTGCAAAGAGAAGTATTGCGGCCCCGGTTGCTTGTGTTAGGAAATATTTGGTTGTAGCTTCGACGGCTCGGGGGTGGTGGTGTTGTGCTATTAGTGGGATAATGGCTAGCGTGTTTATTTCGAGCCCTATTCAGGCGAGTAGTCAGTGGGAGCTAGCGAAAGTAATGGTGGTTCCTAGGCCCAGCCCAAAGAGAAGGGTGGATAAGATATAGGGGTTCATTAGTAAAGGAAGGAGTTTAACCAACATATTTGGGGTATGGGCCCAACAGCTTAATTTAGCTGACCTTACTAGGAAGTGGTGTAGTGGAAGCACTAAGAGTTTTGATCTCTTTAGGTAGGGTTCAAATCCCTTCTTTCTAAGGAGTTGGGGGGACTCTAACCCCCATAAGTCACTCTATCAAAGTGGCCCTTTTCTTCAGGTACAACTCCTGGGTTATAGTTGTGGGGGTAGTCCAGCAAAGGCGATAGGGAGGGCCAGGTGTCAGATAACGAGGGCAAGGGTGAGGGGTAGAAAGTTTTTTCAGATAAGATGCATGAGCTGGTCGTATCGAAATCGGGGGTACGAGGCTCGTACTCAAAGGAACAGTACTGAAAGAAGGGCTGTTTTACTTATTAGGTTGATGGTAGTGAGTTCGGGGACCGAAGGGATATGAGAGGCCCCTAAGAATAGGGTGGCTGAAAGTGTGTTTATTAATAAGATGTTGGTGTATTCTGCCAGAAAAAAGAGGGCAAAAGGTCCGCCTGCATATTCTACATTAAAGCCGGAGACTAGCTCAGATTCTCCCTCTGTGAGGTCGAAGGGGGCGCGGTTTGTTTCAGCGAGGGTTGAGATATACCATATGGCGGCAAGGGGTCAGGTGGGTAGGATTAGTCATACACTTTCTTGGGCGATGTTAAACGTTTGAAGTGTGAAACCGCCCGTTAAAATAATAATATTGAGTAGAATTAGTCCAAGGCTGACTTCGTACGAGATAGTTTGGGCTACTGCCCGAAGGGCCCCGATTAAAGCATATTTTGAATTAGATGCTCAGCCAGAGCCTAGGATTGAGTAAACTGCAAGGCTAGAGAGGGCAAGGATGAACAAGATACCAAGGTTGAGGTCAAATACAGGGTATGGGAGGGGTACTGGGGTTCAGAGAGTGAGGGCGAGGGTAAGTGCTAGAATAGGAGTAAGGAGGAACAGTACAGGGGAGGAAGTGGAAGGGCGAACGGGTTCTTTGATGAAGAGTTTAAGGCCGTCGGCGATGGGTTGTAGGAGCCCGTAGGGCCCTACTACGTTTGGGCCTTTTCGTAGTTGCATATAGCCAAGCACCTTTCGTTCAAGGAGGGTAAGAAAAGCGACGGCTAAGAGAACGGGCACGATAAAAGCGAGGGGGTTGATAATGTGTGTAATGAGGGTGGATATCATAGTTGAGGAGAGGGTTTGAACCTCTGTTAAAAGGGCTTAGGTCTTTTGCAATTACCGGGCTCTGCCACTTCAACATGCCTTTCTCTTAGGCATAGGGGTATGCCCTATTGTCTATTTTAGTTGATTTCACTAGGTGAGGGGGAGGCGTGCTTTTGGCATAGGCCTCTTCTTTTCGGTCCTTTCGTACTAGAAAAGAGCATAGCATAGATAGAAACTGACCTGGATTACTCCGGTCTGAACTCAGATCACGTAGGACTTTAATCGTTGAACAAACGAACCCTTAATAGCGGCTGCACCATTAGGATGTCCTGATCCAACATCGAGGTCGTAAACCCCCTTGTCGATATGGGCTCTAAAAGAGGATTGCGCTGTTATCCCTAGGGTAACTCGGTCCGTTGATCGGCATTGCCGGATCTTGTTGGTCAGAAATTCTGTTTTCTAGAGCTGTAGCTCTTAGTTGTAGGAAAAGTGTTCCCATTCCACGTGGGGGTTATTTAATTCCCCGCGGTCGCCCCAACCAAAGACATTAGGGCAGGGTCCACTTGGTTTAGTCCTTTATTCAGGGTGCTTAACGTGGGCTGCTTTCGTGTCTAAAGCTCCATAGGGTCTTCTCGTCTTATGAGTGTATTCCCGCTTCTGCACGGGAAGATCAATTTCATTGACTGGAAAGAGGAGACAGTTAAGCCCTCGTTATGCCATTCATACGGGTCTTAATTTAAAAGACAAGTGATTGCGCTACCTTCGCACGGTCAAAATACCGCGGCCGTTAAACAAATAGTCACAGGGCAGGCGGGACCTCTTATTTTTAATCTACAAGAGGCGATGTTTTTGGTAAACAGGCGAGGCTTATATGTTTGCCGAGTTCCTTCTCTTTCTTTTAGTCTTTCCCTAGGGGCACACCTGTGTGGGGTTAACGGTTTATTATTGGAGGCCCTTCTGGTTGTTTGGTTTGCTCTCTAATGCCCTCTTTGTTTGGGGCCGTTAATGGTCGGTGGGGTGTCCGTTCCGATGTACACGTGTGCAGGGAGAGAGTCTTTGGCTCTCTTATTACTCATATTAGCATAATCACTCCCATGGGGGCATGGGATGGTCCAGTATGGTTAGGGGGGTAAGATTAGGTGATCAGAATAAGAAGGTGAGGTTGTATGTCCGAGCTTTAACGCTTTCTAAAGGGATGGCTGCTTTTAGGCCCACCAGAACAGGTATCTTTAGTTATTATGATCTTTACCCGCCTAATAAAGTTGTGTCTTGGTTCAAAGGGGCTGTACCCCCTTTGACTAACTCTCTTGGTTTCTTTAAGGTATCAATAGGGGTTAAACTAGTGTGAAAAGAGAAGCTAAGAGGCTGAACTCCTATTCATTTCTTGGACAACCAGCTATAACTAGGTTCGGTAGGCTTGTCACCTCTACTCAAAGCTCTCCCCACTCTTTTGCTACAGAGACGGGTGTGCCCTATTAATAGGCTGTCTTGGAGTAGCTCACGTAGTTTCGGGACGTCAAACTAAAGTTCGCTTTGCTTGAGGTACACTTGCTAAATCATGATGCAAAAGGTACGAGTTTTAATCTCTGCTTTTTTAAGCTTCACTGGGTTGTTTCACTTCTCTTTCAGCGTTCCCTTGCGGTACTTTCTCTATTGCGCTGTTTGTCCTTTTCTATCGCCTATACTAAGGGGGAAAAATGGTTTGTTTAATTTAAATACTAGAGTATTTGGGGTTATTAACAGGGGTTTGTTGAGTTTGATTGGATGGGCTAGCTGTTGGGCGTCAGGGCGACCCGACTTGCACGGGTGACTTCTCAGTGTAAGGGAGATGCTTTTCTATCTTAGCTACGCTCTGATTTTACCAAGTGCACCTTCCGGTACACTTACCATGTTACGACTTGTCTCCCCTTTTTGATTATTAGGTTTTAGTTAACTGATTGGGGCTTTTGGGGAGAGTGACGGGCGGTGTGTGCGTGCTTCAGGGCCGGTTTCAGCGGGACGCTCTATTTCCAGCTTACTGCTAAATCCTCCTTCAGATGTGTGTTTCAGTGCATCATTCGTGTTCGCTTTGGTAGCGAATGTAGCCCATTTCTTTCCCCTCCATACGCTACACCTCGACCTGACGTTTTAGGTTGTACCAGTTTTGCTTACTATTAGTCTCTCACAGGGTAAGCTGACGACGGCGGTATATAGGCGGGTAAAACAAGGAAGGGTGAGGTTGAACGGGGGTTATCGGTTCTAGAACAGGCTCCTCTAGGTGGATCTAAAGCACCGCCAAGTCCTTTGGGTTTTAAGCTATTGCTCGTAGTACCCGGGCGGATAGTGGGTGTATAGTACTATCAATGTTTAGGGCTAGGCATAGTGGGGTATCTAATCCCAGTTTGTTCCTTAGCTTTCGTGGATTCAGATCAGATAAAGCGACTTTCGTGGTTGAACTTCCTGTCTTCGGTTACGTATAACAGTCTTGAAGATGTTTGGCTTTAGTACGATTTTTAACTTAACCACGCTTTACGCCGGTGTTTGTCAACTTGGGCCTCTCGTATAACCGCGGTGGCTGGCACGAGTTTTACCGGCCCTCTTAGCTTTAACTAAGTCAAGTTTTCACTTATGGCTTAATGTTTATCACTGCTGAGTTCCCTTGAGGGTGTGGCTAAGCAAGGTGTCGTGGGCTCAACAGATGTGCCTGATACCAGCTCCTTGTTCCAGGGCGGGGAACTGTAGGGCATTCTCACAGGGGTGCGGATACTTGCATGTGTAAGTTTGGCTAAAGTTGATAATAAAGCCAGGACCAAGCCTTTGTGCTTGCGGAACTTTCTAGGGTTCATCTTAACAGCTTCAGTGTTATGCTTTAGTTAAGCTACGCTAGC